CATGATCGGGTCTGATCATAGAAAAGATTCTCTTCAAACGAACCGGCCTATCTTCTGTATGGGGCTTACGCGGTGGTTGGAACAAAGACACATTTTTTTGTTGTGAATTCAAATGTGGCAGATAGGGCATATATCTGCAAGGCCCGATCAATAGTTCAAGTCACACACTCCCATAATCCATTTTATCTTCGGAAAATTCGCTTCAACTCTGAGTGTCAAAAAAATGATACATTTTTGTAGAGTTGAAGAGAAATATCCCAATACATGTCTTATTCTTTTCAATAATCCATATTTGTAGCAATGAAATACTATTGTTCCTACCCCAAGTGATAAATGATTGATTACAAATATCGATGGTATATATTCTTTATAAAGGACCAGAAATACCTTGCTTACGTATCATTGGGAAGTGCATTAACATAAATACGGCAGTAAGAAGAGGTAATACAAAAGTGTGTAAACTATAAAAACGAGTCAAAGTGGATTGTCCCACACTAGCACTTCCGCGCAATAACTCTACCAGGGGCGAGCCTATTACAGGAATAGCTTCTGGTACGCCTGTTACAATTTTTACTGCCCAATAACCGATTTGGTCCCGAGGTAAGGAATAACCAGTTACACCAAAAGATGCGGTCAATACACCCAAAACCACACCTGTAACCCAAGTCAATTCGCGAGGTTTTTTAAAGCCACCGGTGAGATACACACGAAATACGTGCAGGATCATCATTAGGACCATCATACTTGCCGACCATCGATGAACTGATCGGATTAACCAACCAAAATTAGCTTCAGTCATTATATATTCAACAGAAGCAAAAGCCTCTGTAACGGTCGGACGATAATAAAAAGTCATAGCAAACCCTGTAGCTACTTGTACTAAAAAACAAGTAAGCGTAATTCCTCCTAGACAATAAAATATGTTGACGTGAGGAGGGACATATTTACTAGTTATATCATCGGCAATTGCCTGAATCTCAAGACGTTCTTCGAACCAATCATAGATTTTATTGAGATAGGTAAATCAAGGAGACCCCCCCCGGAGAACCGTATATGAAAATTTCATCTCGTACGGCTCAAACAGAAACACCCCAATACTAGTTCTAACGGATGTGTGTAATAGAAAGTTTGAAATTTCTTAATTCTATGATTCAATTTTTTCTGAAGATACGAAAGAATAAAGATCCGAAAGCTCTTCTTTGTGGTTATAATGCCAAAAAATCAAGTCGGCTCATTCGTCTATATATTGATCGTTATAGGCCTCTTGAATCTTCTATATTACCTATTTTATTTTCTTTGTTGTTATTTATGTGTAATGCGGCTTTACTGCTGTTTTCTTTATTATTGATAGGAATTCTCTTGTTAAGACCCTATGAATTGATTAAAACCTCAGATTCATACTAGAACCACGATGATTCAACAAAACCCCTTCAAACTAAGTCCCAAAATTCCCTGAGTAAGAACCATTGGATCATCACTTATTCAATGAATAGATATAATGAGTAAAAATCCAAAGAAACCTTTGTCCTTTGATCAAAATAAGCATAAACGAAAGTTTGAAAGAATAAAAATCTTTCTATTTATACACCTTCTAACTCTTTGAAAAAATTTTTTGACGTCCGGCCACGAGGTCTGACTATTAAGTATGAATCATAGTTCTAATACTTTGTAATCTATTTCATATATTCCGTGCTCCAGATACTAGAATGAATATCCGACGAAGTAAAACCATCTCTATCAAGATGACAGACCCATCCTCTGTACTATCCATAGGATCAATTATACCAAGTCACACACTCATATTCCGGAAATACAGAAACAAAGAAATTCCACGGTCGAACTACCAAAATAGAATGGGATAAAAATCAGAAAACTAAACGCTTCACTTTGTATTGAAAAAGCTAGTTAATGGTTCTTGTGAATCTAATTCACTAATTCATTGAAATTCCATCCAGTAAAATGGAAGAATTATAAATCTCCAAAATAATAGATAGGAATATCGCAAATAGAGCCATTGCGAGACCCATCAAAGGAGTAGTTCCCCACCCAGGAGCTACTTTACCATATTCTGAATTCAATGGTTTCAATAAACTCCCTGCATTAGTTCGTTTTGGGCGGCCAGATCTAGAACTACCCTCAACGGTTTGTGTAGCCATAATATTTTATATTCAGTAAGATCTGTTGACTTTGTATACCATTCCGTTGTAAATAAATGATCTTATAATAGATCCATTGTGGTCTTAAAACTATATAATGTCTTAAAACTATATAATAATGGAAACAGCAACCCTAGTTGCCATCTTTTTATCTGGTTTACTTGTAAGTTTTACTGGGTACGCCTTATATACTGCTTTTGGGCAACCCTCTCAACAACTAAGAGATCCATTCGAGGAACACGGGGACTAGTTGAAGTAATGATCCTCCCAATATTGGGAGGATCATTACTTTCAATTGAGATAATGAAAAATCATTTCACCTTTTTAGTTGGAACTTTAGGCGGTTCTCGAAAAAAGATAGCGAAAAAAATTATTCCTAGAGTTGAGACTAAAAGGAATGTATAAACCAATGCTTCCATAGATTCAATCGTGGTTTACAATTATAGCTTCCATACCTGTTTATTTTGGATCGTCTCCCGGATAAATAAAGAACAAGAGTCAAAGAAAAGGCAGTGATTCAAATCAAGATTTATCCAGTATCCTATATCAAATCATAAAAAGAAAATAAAAACGAAAAGTAACAAGTAACAAAGCAATATTGTATCAGACTACTTGTCTTCTTGTAGTTGGATCTCCAAGTTTTTGGAATGCTCCAAATTCCACTTGAGCATCTAAATCGGGATCAATACCAGCAAAAACATCTCTAAACAAGGTTCTAGCACCATGCCAAATGTGTCCGAAGAAGAAGAGCAAAGCAAACGAAGCATGCCCAAAAGTAAACCAACCCCTTGGACTGCTACGAAAAACACCATCGGATTTCAAAGTAGCACGATCTAATTCAAAAATTTCACCCAATTGAGCACGTCTAGCATATTTTTTCACAGTAGCGGGATCACTATAACTGACTCCGTTGAGTTCGCCGCCATAGAACTCGACAGTTACACCTACTTGTTCGACACTATATTTTGATTCTGCCCTTCTAAAAGGAACGTCGGCTCTAACAATTCCGTCTCCGTCTACCAAAACAACCGGAAATGTTTCAAAAAAAGTAGGCATACGACGTACAAAAAGTTCGCGCCCCTCTTTATCTCTAAAGATAGGATGTCCTAACCACCCAACAGCTATTCCATCCCCGTTGTCCATTGAGCCCGCTCTGAATAACCCCCCTTTTGCCGGATTATTGCCGATGTAATCATAAAAAGCTAGTTTTTCAGGAATTTTAGACCAAGCTTCAGATAAACTTTGATTTTCGGCTAACCCAGCACCGATTCTTCGATATATTTCTTGTTGGAAGTATCCTTGATCCCATTGATAACGAGTTGGACCAAATAATTCAATCGGGGTAGTTGCTGAACCATACCACATAGTTCCAGCAACTACAAAAGCTGCAAAAAAGACAGCAGCAATACTACTGGAAAGTACGGTTTCAATATTTCCCATACGTAATCCTTTGTATAGGCGTTGAGGTGGACGGACACTAAGATGGAATAGACCCGCCAATATGCCCAAGGTCCCTGCTGCAATATGATGAGAGGCTATTCCTCCCGGAACAAAAGGATCAAAACCCTCCACACCCCACGATGGATTTACGGATTGTACCCTTCCGGTTAGTCCATAAGGATCGGACACCCATATTCCAGGACCATACAATCCTGTTACATGAAATGCACCAAAACCAAAGCAAGCCACCCCTGATAGAAATAAATGAATTCCAAAGATCTTAGGCAAATCTAAAGAGGGTTTTCCTGTACGTTCATCAGTAAATATTTCTAGATCCCAATACACCCAATGCCAGATAGCTGCCAAAAAGCACAAACCAGAAAACACAATATGTGCCCCGGCCACACCTTCGTAACTCCAAATACCCGGATTCGTTACAGTCCCCCCTGTGATACTCCAACCGCCCCATGAATTGGTTATTCCTAAACGAGTCATGAAGGGTATAACGAACATACCCTGTCTCCACATTGGATCAAGAACAGGATCAGAAGGATCAAAAACTGCTAATTCGTATAGAGCCATCGAACCGGCCCAACCAGCAACCAGAGCTGTATGCATTATATGGACAGCAATCAAACGACCGGGATCATTCAATACGACGGTATGAACACGATACCAAGGCAAACCCATGGAAATACCCCTTTTATCAACGAAAAATAGACACAATGTAACTTTATTGCATTGGAAAAAACTATGCTGTGGACCCTCTTTTTAGTGGATTATCTTGGGGAAAGGATTAATATTTATTTGATTCTTTTCGTAATAATTACTTTTAGTAATAACGAAACTATTTTGTTCGTAGGAACAAAAAGAAGCAGATCTATTCTATACCCGATAAGTACCAATACGCAATGGTAGGGGAGTTGATACCATTTTATATTTATATGAGTGAATGCATATATATTTGTTTATCATTTTGTTTATCATTCAAAGGACTGATTTTTAAGAATTTTCCTTTATTCATTTTGTCTTCTTTTATTTTTTTATGAACTTAGTCAATCTATGGATAAAATATGATAATAAAATATGATAAAGGCCAATATTATTAGTACAATAAACCCATTGTTACGCTTTCACATCAAAGTGAGATATAGTACTTAATTTTTCTTTTATTTAATGCCTATTGGTGTTCCAAGAGTACCTTTTCGAAGTCCTGGAGAGGAAGATGCATTGTGGATTGACGTATAGTGCGACTTGTCATATATATTGGGTCATATGGTATTTCCCCGTTCTCTTCCCCGATCGAGATATCCTCCCTTTCGCCCAAGAAAGATTGATTGAATTATCAAAAATTTGGAGCGTGAAGTGCAATTAGATCTATTTTTTCGGGAGGGTATACAGATTAATATTATCAATTAGAATAATTTATGGTTGGCTTGGTTAGGCCAATAAAATGAAGTATCTAGGCTCCGTTTAGAAAAAAAACAATTGGTAATAAATATATTTATGATTAATATGTTATATCATATTCTATATATATAAATAGAAGTGATCTCAAACTGTTAATCAATCGAGTAATATGATGAATGCAGTGAATATTTGTTGTAAGACATGAAAAAAATTGAAAAAAAAAGGGAAGTCGTAGCAAAAGGACGTGGTATTGGGGCATTTGTCCTATATGTGCAAATCCAAATCGGACGGATCTTTACTCGGAGTAGAGCATAAACCTAAAAAAATTTAAGAAGCCCATTCAGGAACAAGAAAATTACATCGCGATTTAGATTGTATCTCGATGAAACAATACATCAATGAGAAGTTAGTTAGATAACTTTAGTAATTTTTTTTATAGATAAACAAAACAGGCCAAACCCCATCTTTCTTGAAAAATTAAAGAAAATCCCCCTTTTTATAAGTTAAAAGCCTGTTATGAAAAAAAAGAAAGCGCTAGAATCTACATCTACACATTGATTCTTTTTTTTCGTTATTTTTGTTGAACCGTATGCATCAAAAGGTGCATGTACGGTTTCTAAGGGATACAACTTTATCCCAATCAACCGACTTTATCGAGAAAGATTACTTTTTTTAGGCCAAGGGGTTGATAGCGAGATCTCGAATCAACTTATTGGTCTTATGGTATATCTCAGTATAGAGGATGATACCAAAGATCTGTATTTGTTTATAAACTCTCCTGGCGGATGGGTAATACCCGGAGTAGCTATTTATGATACTATGCAATTTGTGCGACCAGATATACAGACAATATGCATGGGATTAGCCGCTTCAATGGGATCTTTTATTCTGGTCGGAGGAGAAATTACCAAACGTCTAGCATTCCCTCACGCTTGGCGCCAATGAGTTTTTTATTTGATTTGAGAGAAAAAAGAAGACTATGCCTTCGCGCTATATGAAATATGAATATTAAGTAATAATAGCATGGCACTTCGAATTCGATATGAGAATTTTTTTTAAACCCTTAAATTATGTATCGAAAGAGTAGTATGAGATAAAAGGTATTTCCGATTTTATCCGATCTATCGGGAGGCCTATTTCAGCGTCACAAACCTTTTTGTTTTCACGCCGGGGGGCTCTTAATAATATTTTTTTTATGTTATGAAAGAATATGAAAATAAAAAAAATCTTGTTTTTTTATTTGAAAAAAAAAAAGAAACTTTGGGATTGCTAAATAACAGACGAAATAAGTATATAAAGCAACGGAGCCATCATAGTATTTTTGAACTACTCCAAAAAGAAGGGTGGTTATTGGATCATTTACCAACCTGAGTCTGATAGAACCTATATTTATATTTTTTTCGATGTAAGTAAGGTAAAAAAAAAGTGAATTCCATTATAGAGCCGTATGCAATGCGCAAAAGATGCCTGTACGGTTGTTCAATTATTTTATTTATTTTTATTATTCTTTATCTCTTCGTCTTTCATCATGCGAGATAAAATAAACATTATGCGAGATAAAATAAACATTTATTATGTTATAGTTATATCATCAGGGTAATGATCCATCAACCTGCTAGTTCTTTTTATGAGGCACAGGCGGGAGAATTTATCTTGGAAGCGGAAGAACTACTGAAGCTGCGCGAAACCATCACAAGGGTTTATGTACAAAGGACAGGCAAACCCTTATGGGTTGTATCCGAAGACATGGAAAGAGATGTTTTTATGTCAGCAACAGAAGCCCAAGCTCATGGAATTGTTGATCTTGTAGCGACTGAATAAAAAAGAAAAAATAACAAGGATTTCACACGAATTCGTGATTTGAGATTTTATCTTCTTACCGGATTTATCGCTTCATTAATCTATTAATATAGAAATAAAATAATTCATAATCACCCGGTTAAGATCGATCTAAACCAGCCCATTATGTATATGATTCAACATGCCAACTATTAAACAACTTATTAGAAACACAAGACAGCCAATCAGAAATGTCACGAAATCCCCCGCTCTTGGGGGATGTCCTCAGCGACGAGGAACATGTACTAGGGTGTATGTGCGACTCGTTCAGATCATGGGCTAGGACAAAAGAAAGAAAACAATTGATCCAGTATCAACGATCAGTACCAGTGAATAGTATAGAATGAAAGAACTCCATTCAATATCTAAAAATAAAAAAGATCTATCCTTCTATTGTGGTATCAAATGTATGGTTTCCGTTGGTGCAAATCCAATCACCTCAATTTTAAATTTAAGATGAGAAAGAATTCTCCATTGATAGCAAATGGTATCCATTAAGCGGGGGAAATCCTATTTTAAAAAGCAGAAAAATTATGCCTTACTCTTGCAAGAACGGACTAACAGGGTCAGCTACTCAGCTAATCTTCATAATTAAATACCGTTACTGTATTAAGTAGATCTCGTTGTGAAAGACCTAGTACTGGATAATTATGGGTAGAGCCAAAGAGTATGAACTGTACAAGTTAACAATAACATTGATTAAATGAAAGAAAGAAGGGCTCCGGTGTATAGAGAGGACCTCACCGTTTAAGAAGTAACCATAGAAACGATGGAACCCACTATAACCCATTTATATTTACTACTTTTTTATTTACTATGTGTTTTTGATACCTAGTATCAATACAATTTTTTTTTCTAGGCATTTGACCTAGAAAAAAAAAAAGAAAAAATCGTGGTCGGGACGGTTATAGTAGCAAAAGCCATTGGAATTTTTATTTTATACATTGGAAGAATCCGTTTTGTTATTAATAGACTAGGACACGGGAAGGGAATAGCTGAAAGAAAGGAAATCGATTAGTTATTCATCAAAGTTTCATTTATTCAATGACCAGAATTAAACGAGGGTATATAGCCCGAAGACGTAGAACAAAAATTCGTTTATTTGCATCAACCTTTCGAGGGGCTCATTCAAGACTTACTCGTACTATTACTCAACAGAAAATAAGAGCTTTGGTTTCAGCTCATCGGGATAGAGGTAGACAAAAGAGAGATTTTCGTCGTTTGTGGATCACTCGGATAAATGCAGTAATTAGCGACAATAAAGTATACTTTAGTTATAATAAATTTATACACAATCTGTACAAGAGACAGTTGCTTCTTAATCGTAAAATACTTGCACAAATAGCTATATTAAATAAGAGTTGTCTTTATATGATTTCCAATGAGATCATAAAATAAAGGGATTGGAAGGAATCTGTTGGAATAGTTTAAGTTTAAATTGAGTTCCCTGGAGAATGAACTCTGGGAAGGTAGAGTAGAAATTAGTATGATAAAATATGATTATGATAAAGTCATCAAAATGAAGAAACACGTTCAATAAAAAATATTTATTTTTCTTCTCCAATTTTTTTTTCTTACGACACGACAATCAAATCTCGATTTTCCTATTTTTCGAACAAAAAAAAACGTCAATCCGCATTTGAGTTTGGGTTGGAATTTTATTTTGATTCAATTGAAGAGTCAGCCTATTTTTTTCTGGTTCTAAGACCAGCAGTTCTAGCGGTTGACTCGCTTCTTTCAAATTGTTTCTCATTATTAAGAAAAGGTAACAGAGATAAAATACGAGCTTGTTTTATAGCAATAGTAATTAATCGTTGTTGTTTTAAGGTCAATCTATTCACCCGTCTAGATAATATTTTTCCTTGTTCGCTAATAAATCGACTAATTAAACTCATGTTTCTATAATCAATTCGATCCCCCGATTGTATCGGAGGCAAACGCCTACGAAAAGATCGCTTGGATTTAAGAAAGATTCGCTTGGATTTATCCATGGTTTGTTTATTCCTTATCCTGAAAATCCCAATCCTATTTATTAATTTTACATCTACATCATGTTTGATCCGATCGAAATAGGATTTGGTTTGTTTATATTTAAATAAATAAAATATATGTTATATATAATATGTAATTTTTCATCTTCCTTGGAAGACTGACACACGAGCGATCGGTTCGATTTATTTCTTTATCTCCCCATGAATCGTATGTTTGTAACAACAGGGACAGAATTTTCTCAATTCCAATCGACTAGGCGTATTGTGTCGATTCTTTTGAGTAATATATCTGGAAATGCCCATTGATTCCTTATTAACACGATTTCGAACACAACTGGTACATTCCAAAATAACCGTTACTCGGACATCTTTACCCTTGGCCATGAACCTCCTTTGGTTTTTGATTCACTCAATTCTTTAATTTTCCGATCCGAAGCAAGGAAGAAGAAAGGACAAAAAAAAAAAAAAATAGAAGCAGGTAACTCGAAATCAAATTTTGAAAGAAAGATTTCGTTGCAATCAATATAGTAGTAATCAATATAGTAGTAATAAGTAATATAATGATTTGTAACTATATTTATAATTTATGCCGTACAGTATTTCATTTTAAGTTAAGTATCTTGTATGATATTACATTGTTGCCCCAACCATCACATTTTCATTTCCACTCTATTATTAATATTAATAAAATTTGAGCCTGGGCCCGAGTTCATAGTTTCACTGAGGGTGAAAACGCTTTTTCTTTGTTTTTTTTTTTTTTATAATAAGTTATAAAAAAAAAAAACAAAGAAAAAAAGAAGGGAAGGGTAGGGATTAGTTACAGATATTTGATTGTATCTCTAATCTTCTTCCCCCCTTCCCATATCAATAACTAGAATTAAAAAAAGGGGAATATCAATGCATCCGGAAAAAAACGATTGATCTCTATCAATAAACCTGCTAAAGACCCGAACCATAGAGTACTTACTACCGGTGCCACAGAGAGATATGTTTTTAGATCTCGCATTTTAAAAACTCCTCCTTCTTTATTCGTTATTGTAATTTTATTGTAATTTGTAATAAATAATGGTAATACATATATGACCAGATGTGTATATGTAGTTAATGACTGACCACTTGTATTTGTACGCAGAGTCCCTAATTAAAATTGAAATGTACAAAATAGATATTACTTTTCTTAAAAGAAAAAATACGTTCCTTTCCGCATGAAATTCCTAAAAAATATTAATTTTTTATGGTAGGTTTCATATTTATTTCATACTTTATATATAATATAATAATATAATTACTATATTATATGTTTGTTATATGAGACCAAAAAGAAGAAATGACAAGATAATTTGTATATATCAATGGAGGAAATAAAGATGTGGAAAACAAGACAGGGATTCTCTACAATGACACTGTAGACCAATTGAAAGGGATGTAGCGCAGCTTGGTAGCGCGTTTGTTTTGGGTACAAAATGTCACGGGTTCAAATCCTGTCATCCCTACCTATTACTTATCTTCTGAACAGTAACGAGGGATCAATTGAGATCGATTAAAAAAATTGGACATACACAATAAATCTTTAATTTTATGATTTATGGGTTCGGGTTACAAAATATTTATTGTGATAATAAAGCGCTCTTAGTTCAGTTCGGTAGAACGTGGGTCTCCAAAACCCGATGTCGTAGGTTCAAATCCTACAGAGCGTGATTATGTGTTCTTGTTAATCGTGTTAGGTCAAAATTACACTGAAATAATTGAACAGCAATCAAAATTTGACCTCCCGCGGATTAAAGGAAGTAGGAGGTCAATCAAAAAAGCGATGTTAATTAATCAAAGGTCCAACTGATCACCACGCCTGTATTGTAAATATGCAGTTACGAATAATCCAGCCAAAGTAATAGGAATTAGACCTAAGACGATTCCAAATAGAAAAACTTCAATCATTTCAATTTGTTTGAAAGGGAAAAAGGGAGGTAATATTTATCCTTAAATATTAATCTGTATTGACTATAAATCTCAATGACCAAGAATTGTAAATTGATACGGTAAGGAACTGTAGAATATATGAACTATCATAGAAAGATTTTTTATGAATTGTTCATTTAATTAATTTCAAATAAGTCGTATCTTGCTAAGACCAATAAATAGAGCTGAGGTTATAGTCAAAGCTGCTAGTAGAAAACCAAAATAACTAGTTATAGTAGGCATGAAAAGTCTAAATGAAATATGTTCTTTTTATACATATGTTTATAAAGCACTTCCCTAAGTTTCAATTTTTGAAAGATACTAGGATAAGCAAAAATACCAACCAATTGAAAGGATAAATTCAATTGAAAATGTTTGATTCATCAATTATTATAGACGATACTAACAAAAATAGAGTAACATAAGTAAGAAATCAATTCATCATCTGTGACATTTACCCATCCCGCAATTTTGAATCAACAGATTCATCGGTCAACTCTTGAGTTGACTAAACTAATATATGTATATAACTAATATATGTATATATAGAATATTTATATATATATAGAATATTTAAAATTATAATATAAATAATAATAAGAAAAATTATAAATAATAATAAGAACTCTTTTTTTATAACTTCATTCACAAAATTAAACTTTCTTTGAATCACTAATCACTATGGAATAAAATTGTAAAATCATTTTGATCCTTTTTTATTGTATCGAAATATCGAACCTATTTTTTTTTTTTTTTTCGAACAACAAGTGCCCTTCTAATGCACTTTATTTTTTTACTTTAAAGTGAACTCATGAACTCAGTAGTAGTCCATTCACATAATATTGCGATTGAAAAGAAAAAAGTATCGCATGATACGATCAATCGAAACTGGGTTTTACATTTTGTCTTTCCATATTCCCCATATTCCAAAGGCCCCTCCTTGTAATTAGGTCAAAAAGGACCCCCCTTTTTTTCCTTTGTTTGGGGCTAATACAATAATGCGTGCATCACGAATATTGATTTTTTTTTTTTTATTTATTCGTTGTTCTCTTTCTTTCATTGAATAATATCTACTATTGTTACTTGTTACTGGTCGACTAACCAATTACTAAAAAAAAAAGATTCCAACAAAAAACATCTTATACAACCACAAAAGGGATTCTTTTTAGATGTAAGATCTAATTGAATCGTGAGAATATGATAATCTCCTTCATAAATTATTGGAAACCAACCTGTCGGATTCACATTTTACCGGATCTTCCGTTTCTAGTCCGAAGCCAATAATGAAGAAAACCCTTATCCCTATACTACAGGAATTTTAGGAATTTTCTATTAAATGGTACAAAATTCTACATCGACAAGCAACAAGAAAAGAAGAAAGAAATTATCTAACACTTCATTTCGATACTGATTGTGAAATTGCATTGCTGTGTCAGAAGAAGGATAGCTATACTGATTCGGTATACTCTAAAGACACCCTTGGTACAATATTGACGATCTTACAAAGATTATATTTCAGTGAATTTCCATTTACTGATTTCATCTTTTAAGGAATCGACCCCCCCTGACTGTACAAGAATATGCGGAGCTCAACATGTCTGGAAGCACAGGAGAACGTTCTTTTGCTGATATTATTACCAGTATTCGATACTGGGTCATTCATAGCATTACTATACCTTCCTTATTTATTGCGGGTTGGTTATTCGTC